GAAAAAAATGGAACTGGACTGGGATGAGATCATCAATAAAATAAGGATTTGGATATGCGCAAAAATCCAAGATTTCATCTTTTCACCCGGAGCATTAAGAGTTTTTTTCTTGAAATTTGATTTTTTCTTTTCTAAATTTTTTTATAAGTTCATTGAGGAAGTTCTATTTGCTCAGTAAGTTACTCCCACCCCTTTTTCTTTATCCACTACTTCTTATGAATCGAAACAAGGGGCTCCGGTAGAACTGGAGAATCAAATAAATAGTAATCTTTGACGACCAGGATCAAGAATTATTATTCTTTCGACACAAGAAAAGGAATTTTCCACCCTTTTCTTGTATCGAAGATTAGGAAGACGAGTAATACCTCCTAGAATCGAATCGTTTGTTCCTTTCATTTATCCCTTTCCGTGTATTTGCCCCTACTTATGCCTACTATTATCTATTAGTATAGAATTCGATTCTAGGAGGTAGAAAAAACTATTGATGCATTACATGGCATTTATAATCTGGAATCTGGCAATAGGAGATCCGGCATAGCCACAGCACTCCAATTTGGATTGAATGAAAAGGGGGGTCGAGCGGTCTTCTTCACAATATACATACTATTACTAGGAATAAGATACGAGCAATTTCTTACATCTCGCAGAAAAGAAAATCGTATAAACAAAATAGTATAAACAAAGTAAGCAAAACATTTTCCACGATTTTTTTGGATCATACATAACATAATTGCATCGATCACAACAATTCGGCTCTTTCTTTTTACCAACTTGATGAATCCGCGGATCTAAAAATTCATTTCGGACAATTGAACCTTCTCAAACTGTTTCTTTTTTAGAACCAAAAAGATTTGTGCCAGAATAACAGATGCTAAGAAGAACAACAAAACTTGGACGCGTAATGGATCTTGAAGTACTATTTCTGCATCTCCCTGACCAAACCCACCCACATTGGGATTACTCGTTAATGGTTGATCAAGCTTGATAGATTCACCCTCTGAAACAAGAAGTTCTGGTCCTGGAGGTATAATATCGACCACTTGATGTCCATCCGATGCATCAGATATGGTTATTTCATACCCTCCTTTTTCTTTACGTACTATTCTGTTTACTATACCTGCTGCTGTAGAATTATAGACTGTATTGTTACTCTTGCTCCCGTCGGGATAAATCTGACCTCTTCCCCGATTCCCACCTACATATACGGGATACTTTAAGAAGTGAACGTCTTTCTTAGTAGCAGGGTCCGGGGAAAGAATGGGAAAGACGATTTCACTATATTTCTGACCGGGAACAGGACCTACCACAAGAATATTTCTTTTAGTGGGTCGATAAATCTGAAAAGAAAGATTGCCTATCTTTTCTTTCATCTCAGGAGAAATACGATCGGGAGGAGCTAATTCGAATCCCTCGGGTAAAATAAGAACAGCCCCTACATTCAAAGCCCCCTTTTTACCATTAGCAAGAACTTGTTTCAGTTGCACATCATAAGGAATTCTAACAACTGCTTCAAATACAGTATCAGGAAGCACAGCTTGTGGAACCTCAATATCCACGGGCTTATTAGCTAAATGGCAATTGGCGCATACAATACGCCCAGTCGCTTCTCGTGGATTTTCATAACCTTGCTGCGCAAAAATGGGATATGCATTTGAAATAGATGTCCGAGTTATTACATAGATCATGATCAATACGGAAATGAATCGAGTCATCTGTTCCTTTACCCAAGAAAAAGTATTTCTATTTTGCATGGTCCAATTATTTATCCCGGAAATTTCTACAATAAAATAGGTAGGTAGCTAGTATAGTTCCCTATCCACGATTCTGCCATTGTACTAGAATAGAATAATTCTACTGAAATAGAGGAGGAATCCTCTAGACGAGTAGAAGTATAAAGAGTGATTATGTACGAAGTAACATTCGGATTTGATTGATATCGCCAGATCAGATTAAACGAGTCCTTCATTCATTCATTGAATGATAAACCACTACGAGTGAAGGAGATACACGATTTAAATAATGGAAGATCCAATATTTCAAAATTGTATCTAGAATGACTGGAAAGGTGGAAACAAGGCCAGATATTATTTGATGGTTATGAGCAAATCCAAAATCTTTATATACCGAACCAATCATTAGTTCCCAACCATGGGGCGAGTGGAATCCAATACATAAATCAGTTAATAAAAGAATCGAAAAAGCTTTTATTGTGTCGCTTAAGTTATAGAGGAATTCCTGAACCCAAGAATTAAGAATGACAAGTTCTTCATTACCCAGAATAGAATAACCACTTAGAATAGCAAAACAGATTATATTTGTCGAGACATGCAAAAAAATATGGATATGATCTTCGTTGTGCATTTTGACCAATTGTATTGTTTCTTTGTGGATTCCTATACGAAGAAGCTTTTGTATCTGTGTTTCTGGATACTCCTTTATCATTTCGTCCAACAGGAATAGTTGTTCTAATTCTATGAATCTTTCTAGAACGTTCTTCTCT